GAAAAATGAAATAAAAAAGGATCCACTTTTAATATCAGAATAGTAGATATAGTTCTGATTCAATGGGTTAGGTCTACTTACTTTTTCTTTTGTTGATTAAAAATCTTTCCAATCCTTTTTTATTGGAATAATAGAAAATGGGAATATCTGGCAATTAAAGGGGATGACTTAGCATTATTCATTATAATAAAATACTAATAAAATGTTCCACTTTCTAACTAGAATTACTATATTCGAATTCATTAGAATGATAACGAGAACTTATTAGAATTCAGAATTTCATTTTCTAATGAAATTCTACGATTCCTTAGTTTTTTATTACAAATATCAACAATATCTCTATTCTCTCTTCCAATATGAATACTACCGCTGGAGTTTTATGAAAAAAGCAAAAAGCCCCTTATCGGATTTGAACCGATGACTTACGCCTTACCATGGCGTTACTCTACCGCTGAGTTAAAAGGGCCCCGTTTGATTCAATTCCTGAATAAGGAACTAGCCACTATGAGTCTAGTGCATATATTTATTACTGCATATACTTATTATATTAAATTTAAATCTATGTACATAGATACATTTTCTCCACATAGCGGCTCATTAAGGAACAAAAAATTGGATTTACCTAGTGAATATAGTATAGGTAAAATCCTTTATTGATATTGGATTTGCTAAATATCAATGTAATGAATTGTTTCAAAACCGATTCTAATTGAATTGACCCTCATCATAACGAAATTCATTTGATTGATACATGTACCCACCAATTCAACATAGATACAAGATTTTTCATCGAATCGTTGATAAATGGATTCAATTTGTCCCTCAATCAAATTCTTATCGAAAAACAATTTTTCAATAATTTCTTGATCCCTATCCCTCTTCCCTGATTTCCAGATTGATTATCGTTTTTTAATTTCCCGTCTTAGTGTGAGATAGAAATATGCCCACCGAATCTTAACAATGAATGAAAGTGAAAGAAATGAAGTTTGACCCCCTCGCCGGAATTATGAAAGACGGAAAGATCCTTCTGATCGAGTCATATCACATTCCATTATATTGACAATTTCAAAAAACTGTTCATACTATGAACATAGTATAATGGCGGTCGGGCAAGTATGCCCCCATCGTCTAGTGGTTCAGGACATCTCTCTTTCAAGGAGGCAGCGGGGATTCGACTTCCCCTGGGGGTAGGGTACTACGAAAGGAAGTTGATCGTGAATTATCAATAAAGACTGAAATTGATTCTTCCTGGGTCGATGCCCGAGCGGTTAATGGGGACGGACTGTAAATTCGTTGGCAATATGTCTACGCTGGTTCAAATCCAGCTCGGCCCAATAATTAGCCGATCCACCATGAAATGATGTAACCATTTGTTGTTCTCCGGAAATGCCCAATGCGCTCTGATACGGAAGAATATAAATCTGATACATCCCTACCGCTATTTATTTTTTTACGTATTTTTTCCACAAATTCAGATCTTGCTAATGATCTAGATTCATATCAAGATCTGTAAGTATAAAGTCTAAATAAAAAAGACTTTTTTTTATTTTCATTGATTCATTAAAGATTTTCAATCGATTTGGCAATAACGAACAGATTATTAGTAATCCGTGTCGATCTCGCTAAAGTGCATATCCATATAGATATCAATATTTCAGTCCCGTCTCTGCCAGTTAGAACAAGACAATTCGAATCTAAAATCGAAATAGAAAGAAAGGGTTTGAATGAGAATGAAATCGTAAGAATATGCATGCTGTACACTTTTTTTTTCCTGGGATTGTAGTTCAATTGGTCAGAGCACCGCCCTGTCAAGGCGGAAGCTGCGGGTTCGAGCCCCGTCAGTCCCGATGGATAGAAATCCAATAAAAAAATACATCAATTCATTTCTTCTGTGAAAGGGAGTAAAAATAACAAACATAATCTCATTCTTAACAGGGATCTCTCTTTTTTTTTTCGTTTCACATTTCTCATCAAACAAATATGGTAATTTCCATTTCTTCAACTAATAAAGAAACATATTTGAATTAGTACAATTATTAGTAGTGTCATATTCAGGATTCCAAGATAAAGAGATACTGTACTACTAGACCTGGTTTTTTTCGATTACTCCCGATCTGTGTAATGAAATAGAGTACTATAGAATATGTTTACCACGAACACACACACAAATGGAATTTGCACGATCAAAAATAAATTGAACGCAGTTCCTTTGATTTTGATAGAATACTTTAGGATTAAAAGTATATCCTTTTCTGGTTCCGATTTTGTATAACCTCAAGTATAAATTTCAATTCCTAATTATTTGCATTTTAAACAATCTATCTCATTCAAATTTCACACTGAACTTTTGATATATGTTTATCCTATTACTAATCGAAGGATGAGAATATTAAAAAAAAAAAGTAAAGGAATTCTTGATTAGATCAGAAATACCATTTTGGAATTTGGTATGGATAAAAGATCTTCCTATGTTATACTATTCAATTCTTGACGATGAATCGATTTGATAGCTCAGATATTGTTATTCATGATATTGATCCGATTCGATATCATCGAGATGTAATTTATACCATTGAATTTACCGACGAAAGATTTTTCATCTCTATGGGATTAAATCCCGAGTTATTGCGAATTAAAAAGAAATCTAACGATGAGATTATGGAAGTAAATATTCTCGCATTTATTGCTACTGCACTGTTCATTCTAGTTCCTACTGCCTTTTTACTTATAATTTACGTAAAAACGGTAAGTCAAAGTGATTAATTTGACTTAAACTTGACTTCTTAGTTCTTATCAATGCAATGATGGAAGAAAAAAATGAAAAAAGATTTAAATTTCGCGTCTTACTCTTAAATGAAATGATCGGACTAGAATCAGCAGTATTCTATGAAATCTGATAGTATGGTAGAAAGAAATAAAATCTATTTCTTTCTACCATACTATCTATTATTGTAATGTATAAAGTTTTACTCTATAAGGATAGAGGTTTAATATGGATGAATTTACAATATCTATCTTCATATATATATATAGAATATCAATCACATATATGTAATGTACATAGCGTCCCAATTTTTTTCTTTGTTTCATCTAGTTGATTTGTATTGGTTCCAATCAATCTGAAATAATCAAAAGGCAACTCTTATTCTTCCGATTCAAATTTTTTGATTTCTGATGATTTTCAAGATCAATCCCGGTATCATATTAAAAAAGAATCAAATAATCTTTTTAGCATTCCGAAGAAGTAATTGATTAAATAGTTGACAGATGATCCAGGGGTTCTATGGGAAACTTTTTCCTATTTCGAAAAGATTAGGAAAACCAACCGATTTTTAACATTTGAACAATGATATGAAATGAAAGCATAAATCCAATTTCGAAACAAAAAATAATAAACAAAATAATAAAGCAAGCGGTAAGCACCTAATATGTGACTCGCCTAAGGCAACGGCAATATCTTATTATGTGTAGTATCTCCTTAGACAACTACTATGCCTATCTTGTGTCCTATAGAAAGTGTGTATCCGCTTAATAACTAATAAAAAAACGGATTTCTTTTCTCTTTGAAAAAAGTGAAAAAGGGGGGGTGGGAATAAAAAAAGAAATAAAAAACGGGTTCCGCGGTTCCTCATTGTTCCTATATAACTTTGGTAAGAGCCAGTTCATCGAAATCGAAATTTTAGAAAGAATTCGGTTGGAAGAAATTTCCTATTATTTGTATTCCCTTGACTTTCAAAATACGAACATGGGAATAATTCAAATATTTGTTTAATTGAAAGAGTATTTTCTATTTCTATATTATCCATAGAATACATTACTCCACTCGCATACACTATAATTCCGAAATGTAGATTTTTTTGAATTCAATTTCGAAATGGAATTAATGAATTAAATAGAAAAATGAAAACAAAAATTTCAGAACCCATCTATAAAACAATTGCTATAGTTTGATTTTTGTTTTTTCCCTCAACTCAATTAGTAGTACCTTTAGAGTCCACTTCTGCCCCATACTACGAGGGAAAGGGAAAATGTAAAGACTACCATTAAAGCAGCCCAAGCGAGACTTACTATATCCATGTAAATTCTGTCTCCTATCTCTATCAATATGAAGGAATTATTTCATTATTGTTATTGTTCACTAATTATTATAGTATTGTTCACTAATAATAGTATAGTGGAATCACTAACACAGAGTCAAAAAGGGATTCTGGCCTAACATCATTGACGAAAGAATCCAATAAATCAAATTATAACATCTAACAAGTTCTTATATGATTTCTAGTATAATCAGAAAACATTAAGCACAAACAAAATATCCGGAGACACCCTTGGAAGTATTAAGGGAATGAATGTTACTAACAGGTAGGAATAATAAGACCTATGCTTTATTTTGTTGCCCTCCATTTCATTAAGTAAAATATATATATATAGAGCCAAGATGGATCACTTCGCATACTCTTATTTCCATTTGATCTAATCCTTACCGTCTCCCGATTGCCTCTGTAAAACAATCGGAAGACAGCCGATTAAATTCTTTCACGATGAAATTCTTTCACTAGGGGTTGCCGAAAAGAAAGAATTTCATTTTTTAAATTTTTATTAAATACAAAAATTCTTAAATAAAAAATGAATATAATATATAATATTTAAAAATGAATATAATATATAATATTTAAAAATGAAAAATAAATGAATTAAATAAAATAAAAAATAATCAAAATGATAATCAAATAAAAAAAAGAAAGCCAATTAGTTATTTAATCTAACTAATATTGAATAAATGCCGGAGCGCTCATATACTTTCATGAGTCTGTATACAAAGTTTATTCCGCCCCTTCCCCAACAAAAAATGGAATTCGATTCTCTGTCCGATCTATCCCTATCCAATCTAATTCAAGACCCAGTCAGTAGACGGACATTACATTAGTAGTGGAGTGGAAGAACTATCATATCAAGGTTTACCGATTCCTTTTCACTACTAGAATCTTTCTTGAATACGA